TTAATTGTTTCTGATTCACCGGCTCTTATCTCTTTTTTTTTAGGTTCAATACTTCGGAAATGCATTCTATTTAATATTAATAATAATTCGATTTTTTGATTCTAATTTTTATATTTAGTTTTTATATTTAGATAATTTAATTAATTTAATTTAGATAATTTAATAATATCTATAATATATAATATAAATATATAATTGTATTGCATTTTTCTTAGTATTAATTTAATAGATGGTTAGTATTAATATTCTATTTATTTAATTTATTCGATTTTATATTGAAATAGAAAGGAAGATCCTTCTGAGGATCCCATAACTTGATCCCCCCCAAAAAAAGGATTTGCGTTTTGGTTGAAATTTTGATAATCATTAACTAATTCATCAGCGAGCTGCTTGAGTTTCTTTTTTTTTTTTTGAATAGAAAGAAAACATTTTTCTTTCCAAGAAAGACTAAAAGATTTTCCACTTCTCTTTCAAAAACATATAGAAGAAAGAGACTTCAAATAAAAAGGTTCAATTACTAATGATTAACTACTAGTTTGATTTTTCATTTGAATTTGAAAATTCGGCGGACTCGCTTTTTGAACTTGATCGGTGTAATATAAAAAAGAAAGATTGAAATAATAAGGACTGGGATTTTTGAAACCTTTCGATCTATTTTTTATCTGTATCTCTTTCAATAGAGCACCCTAAGAATAGATAGGGATATTAAAAAAAGACTTTAGAATTTTGTGTTCCATTTTGATCCACCGGAAAACCAAAGAAAAATGCAAATTGTTTGCAGAATAGATGTCTTTCACATCCAACTATAGAAATGAATAACTTGTTTTTAAAATTTTCATGGCAGTTCCAAAAAAACGCACTTCTATATCAAAAAAACGTATTCGTAAAACTATTTGGAAAAAAAAGGCATATTGGGCAGCCTTGAAAGCTTTTTCGTTAGCGAAGTCTCTTTCTACTGGAAATTCTAAAAGTTTTTTCTACTCGAAATTCTAAAAGTTTTTTTGGAGAAACAAAAAAGAATCAAACCCGAGATTAACTAATATTAATCCTAAAATGGTACTTTTTTGTTTGAAATTGAAAAAAAGAAAAGATAGAAAGTTTCACTCCGTATTAATGGAATGTAGTTTATTATTTCCGAATGGGGAGTCTTACTTTCCCCATCCATTTCCTTTTCACACTAATGTAAAAATAGAATAAAAAATGAGAAATAATTCTAGACTAATAACTAAGTTTCTGTTTCTATAGTTAGACTATATGCAATTAAAAAAAATAGAAAATTGAATCCTTCAATCTCGACGATTAATCTACAAATAGATTAGTATTATTTCAACTACGCCGGCCGCTATGGTGAAATCGGTAGACACGCTGCTCTTAGGAAGCAGTGCTAAAGCATCTCGGTTCGAGTCCGAGTAGCGGCATGTGATGTTGAGATACAATAAGGCCTATAATGAATTCAATTCTGAATTTGAATTCCGTATATATAATTGAGTACCCCCCCCTTTTTTTATGATATTTTATACTCTAGAACATATATTAACTCATATATCCTTTTCGCTCGTTTCAATTGGAATTACAATTTTTTTGATAACCTTATCAGTCGATGAAATCATAGGACTATATGATTCGTCAGAAAAAGGCGTGATAGGAACTTTTTTATGTATAACAGGATTATTAGTCACTCGTTGGGCGTATTCGGGACATTTTCCATTAAGTAATTTATATGAATCATTACTTTTTCTGTCATGGAGTTTCGCGATTATTCATATGTTTCCATATTTTAAAAAACAGAAAAGTTATGTAAGGACAATAACCTCGTCAAGTACTATTTTTACCCAGGGCCTTGTTACTTCAGGTCTTTTAAGTGAAATGCAGCAATCAGAAATATTAGTACCTGCGCTCCAATCCCAATGGTTAATGATGCACGTAAGTATGATGGTATTGGGCTATGCAGCTCTTTTGTGTGGATCATTATTATCAGTAGCTCTCTTAGTCATTACATTTCGAAAAGCTCTCAGAATTATTAGTAAAAAGAAAGCATTTTTAAATGATTCATTTTCCTTTGTGGAGATCCAATATAGGAATGAACCAAGCAATGTTTTACTAAGCACCTCTTTTATTTCTTCTAAAAACTATTACAGGGCTCAACTGATTGAACAATTAGATCGTTGGAGTTCTCGTATTATTAGTCTAGGATTTATCTTTTTAACCATAGGTATTCTTTCTGGAGCAGTATGGGCTAATGAGGCGTGGGGATCCTATTGGAATTGGGATCCAAAAGAAACTTGGGCATTTATTACTTGGACCATGTTTGCGATTTATTTACATACTCGAACAAATCCAAATTTTCAAAGTGCAAATTCCGCAATTGTGGCTTTTCTGGGCTTTATTATAATTTGGATATGCTATTTTGGGGTCAATTTATTAGGAATAGGCTTACATAGTTATGGTTCATTTAATTTACATTAACACATTAACATATAATTTAATGAAATAGATATATACCTAGAAATACAAAAAAGAACTCGACTATTTAGTAAAATTGTTAAATAAAATAAGAAATCAAAAAAGAAAGAATCACTTCAAAAATTACATATTCCATATAAAGATAAAGACTAACTTCGATTAGATAGAAATTACATAGATTAGATAGAAATTACAAAGACTAAAGATTAGATAGAAATTACATAGATTAGATAGAAATTACATAGATTAGATAGAAATTACATAGATTAGATAAATAAAGAGATTAGATAAATAAAGAAAAAATAAAGATAAAGAAGAACTTCAAAAAGAACTATTTATTCTATTATCTTATCTTAATAAAGAAAAAATAAAGATAAAGAATAATTAGCTTATCAAAAAAAATTCTATTATATTATCTTCTCCAAAAAAATTCTATTATATTATCCAAAAAAAAAATAACAAAACACAACAAGGAGGTTTTTGATGACTTTAAAAATGTTTCTACCGGTTAATCTCGTATCCGTATGCATGAAGCTAAACAATTCGGTCGTTATGGTCGGACTCTATTATGGATTTATTAGCGCATTTTCCATCGGGTCCTCTTACCTCTTCCTTCTCCGACCACGGTTTTTGAACGACGACCCAGACGCAATCGAAAAGAAGGCATCAGAAACTGCAGGTTTTTTTACAGGACAACTTTTGATATTCATATCAATCCTTTATGGGCCTCTGCATCTAGCGTTAGGTAGACCTCATACAATCCTTTTACTACTTGCACCGTATTTTTTCTTTCATTTCTTATCCAGCAATAGCGGTCAATACCCGAGCCAGCGTTTTGCTTTCCCATTGCTCACTAAGTCAATGCGGAATCGTAGCTTTCAATTGGTATTCCTGCATAGTTTGCTTTTTCAATTATTCAGCCTTAGCGTTTTGGGAAGGCCAATGTTAACCCGATTAAGCTACATTTATATCTTTCGATCCAACAATAAGATGTTATTTGTCCTAAGTAGCTTTGTTGGTTGGTTAATTGGTCATATTTTAGTGCTGAAATGGGCTGGATTGGTATTTGTTTGGCTACTTAAGTTTATTAGATCGAAGACAATGAAGTACATTACATGTAATGTACTTATTCCAGCGACTAAGTACATTATCGAAAAATGGAGAAATTCTTTTGTTGCTGGTTTAATTCGTGAGATTTTAGCCATGAAACAGGTTGAATCGGCATTAGTCAGGATAAAGAATTCTAGGTTATTAGACGATGTACGGTGGTGGATAAGGGGTTCTGGGCTAATAAGCGGCCTAAAAATTAACATTCGCTTTTATGCTAGGTTGATACTTCGTGGATTTGAGAATGTGTACGTGGGAGCAAAATTCAGACAGGATATGGAGCACCTCTTTAGTATTATCTTATTTGCTTTCTTTCTTTTATATTTAGATCGAACACCCCTTTTGTATGCAGACCCGGCCGACAAAAAATTACAACTTCAAAGAAAACTATCGAACGAAACCCAAGCTGCCAGAGAAGAGAAGGAACTTGAAGAAAGACTAACGGAAAAATTCGAAGCGCAAAGGAGAGCGCAAAGGGCAGCACAAAGGAAAGCTCTGCAAGAATTCAAGCAAGGTGTGGTAGAAAGCTATCTGGCAAACCAAGCTGCGAAAGACGAGAATCAAATACAAGCTCAGAAAGACGAGAAGCAAATACAAGCTGAGAAAAAAGCGAAGCGAATCCGAGCTGAGCAAGTTGTGCAATACACATTTGGGCTAATCGAAGCTCAGCGAAGAGAGATGGAAATCGAAGCTGCGCGAGCTATGCAGGAAGCATATAAGGGAATGCTTGCTGCGGAAGAAGAAGATGTGGAAGAGGGGGTGCAAGAGAAACAAGAGGGATTCCCCGAAGAACCTATTTCTCCTTCGGAAGAAAGGGAAGAGAATCCGAAGTTATTAATATTGAAAGAAAAAATATCAATATTGACAGAAAAAATATCAATATTGACAGAAAAAAACGATTTATTCTCGTTTGAAATCCCTATTATCACTTCTCTTTTTGACCCGCAAAAACCACTCCGTCCATTACGATATATAAAAACGTGTGCTGGCGTTGAAAAGGCTGTCAAAAATGAAATGTCACAATATTTTTTTTATCCATGCCGAAGCGATGGAAAACAAAGACTATGTTTTACATATCCACCCAGTTTGGCAACTTTCTGGGAAATGATACAAAGAAAAATGGCTTCGAGGTTCCCACGAATCTATACTAAAGCTAAATGGCGGGCTCTTAGGGGGTCTGCTCCTGGGAGTTATAGACAGTGGATTTCTCGCAATAAAAAAAAAAAGAACAGCCTGAGTACAGAATTTCAAAATCGAATTCAAACTTTAGATCAAAAAAAAAGTCTGCTAAATGTGCTCGCAAGAAGGAAAAGATCTAGCCTTCAAAATGTCCTCGAAACAAGGAAAAGGTTGTGTAATTATAAAACTAAAAAAGAATACTTGCCTGAAATAGCCGATCCTTTTTTGACCGGAGCGCTTCGTGGAAAGAGCGACCCTGAAGTCTACGATGGCGTAAGGAAGACAAGCGAGATAAAGGTTGTTTTCCTAAAGAATAATATTACAATGGCAACGCTCGGAAATAAGAATGATGATGACTTGCGGGAAGAAAAAAATGCCATATCCCTACTAAGCAGGATGAAAAACCCGGTAAATAAGCTTCACCTACTTTTTGTTAACGAGAGAGATTATCCCTTCGTGAAACCGTTAGTAAATAGAATTAATGGCCCTGCCGTACCAAAAAAAAAGAAAACAATTTCCAAAAGCAAACAAAACGAAATCAAAAGCAAACAAAAAAAAGTCAAAAGCAAACAAAAAAAAGTCAAAAGCAAACAAAAAAAAGTCAAAAGCAAACAAAAAAAAGTCAAAAGCAAACAAAACGAAATCAAAAGCAAACAAAACGAAATCAAAAGCAAACAAAAAAAAGTCAAAAGAAAACAAAACGAAATCAAAAGCAAACTAAATGAAGTCAAAAGAAAACAAAACGAAATCTACCCAAAAGGAGTCAAATTCAACGCAACCCCAAAAACCGAAATCAACCCACACGGAATCAGATTCGACGCAGCCACAATCGAAAAGTATTCATTCGCCACAGGCTATAGCTATAGACCGCCATCTTTTCATGACATTATTTTTAAGGCTTTTGTAACGGAGCCCCAAAGAAATAAAAAAAAAGTTATTGAACTAGAAGAAGAAATCAATAAACAAGTTCCTCGATGGTCATACCAATTAATCGACGAGTTGGAACAACTGGAGGGAGCCGAGGGAGAGACTCAGTTCTCGGATCATGAGATTCGAATACTCCCATTCAAACGTGTATCGGTGTTTACTGAGAAGGAGGCGAAAAAAAAGCCGTTGATAGATGAGGAGGGTAATTATGTGCGGCATAAAAAAACATATGCGGTACGTTTTTTAGGCCATATGTCCGATTTTCGTCGAGGCCTAATCAAGGGATCCGCGCGTCAGGACAGACGTAAAGCATACGTTTGTCGCATAACTCAAGTAAATCCACGCTCCCCGCTTTTCGCTTTGGGCCCCCGCACTTTTTTGGATGGTTTGGTTAACTTAGCCGTGCAGGTGAAATTCTTTTATGAAACCCGGATAAAAGGGGAAAATATAGTGGATGACGATGACGATAACGAGAAAGATGAATTTAAAGTGATGGTTCCGGATACGAAGGCGATTGTGGATCAGACGAGGGAAATGCTGAAACAGGCGGGGGCCGAAGACGGGCAATCCTACGAAGACGTCGAGGATGAGATACGAATGGAGAATGTAATGGAAATGTGGGAGAACCTTGACTATGGTCAAGTCGTAAGAGCTTTCATATTATTACTGCATATTTTTCTTAGAAAAAAGGTTGTATTCCCTGCATTCATAATAGGGAAAAATATAGCCCGTATGTTATTATTGCAACCTAACGAGTGGAAAATAGACTTCGCCCGTTTGAAGAGAGAAAGGTATACTATATGCACCTATAATGGTATGAAAGTCTCAGAGAAAATCGCCTTAGAAGAATTCCCACCAGACTGGGTCGATGACGGTATTCAGATACTGGTCACCAACCCTTTTTCCCTTAAACCTTGGTACAGATCTAAGACGCGATCCATTCAAAAAGATCCGAAGAAAGAAAAAGGTCCGAAGAAAGAAAAAGGTCCGAAGAAAGAAAAAGGTCCGAAGAAAGAACCTTGGTACAGACTATTCTTTCAAAAAGATCCGAAGAAAGAAAAAGGGAAAGAAAAAGCGAAATTCGAAGGGGACCGGGGGGTTCGTTTTTTAACAAGTTTTGGGATCTTAACCGACCGTCCTTTCGGTGATCTAATAACCCCGGATTGGGGAATCTTTTTTAATCCCATTAGAAAAGAACTCAAAAAGAAAATTCGCCAATTTGAAAAGAAACATTGTATAATTCTAAGCAAACGTTTTCGAAACGTCTTAAAAAAAACAAAAAAATGGTTCATCAAAAGCTTTCTATTTCTAAAAAGAGCTCGTTCAAAAAGACACCCAATTGAATTATCTGGAGGAAGAGAAACCCCGGAGTTCACTCGTTCTCAAAAAGACATAGATAATCTTAAAAACGAACAAGATTTTAGAATGAGTAGGAATCCTAGGATTAGCGAATCGTTGTTGCAAGGTCCAGTTAGAGCTTTGAAAGATGATTCATTACCAGAAGAAAAAGTGGCGGATCCAGAAAAAGAACCGTCGGATCTGGATAATGAACTAAGAGCAATCTGGGATGAGATAGATAAAGTTACAAAAGAAAGAAAGAAAATAGTTTTCACTCCTAAACCCGATTCTCCTGATAAACTCGTACAAGCAAAAAAAAATATTTTAAAGGAATTAGAAAGAATAAAGTCTCGCCCGCACAAATTTTATTTTCTAAGAATCCGAAAATCCTATTATGTTCTACTATTTTTCATTAAAAGGATATCCCGCAATATTAAAAGGATATACCTCAATCCCCTTGAACGTGCCATTTCTATTCGCAAGATCCATCCACAACGTTTTTTTGAATTTTCAAAAAAAATGATTGAAAAATCCATTGGCAAGACTGAAACAAATAAAGAAACAGTGTATAAAAGAAAGAAAAAAAAAAATCCCTTTAGTTTGATAACAAATTTGATAACAAAGAAAAAACAAAATCCCTTTATTTCGATTTTTAAAGAGTCGCTTTATGATAAAGATATTAGGATTTCTGAGAATGATCTTAAGCTTGCGGATACTTGGAATAGCTATAAGTATAAGAGAAAGAAGGCAACAGATACTTCGGACTTATCCTCTATGTCCCAAGCATATGTATTTTACAAATTATACCAAACGCAACTTATTCACTTAGATAAGTTAAGATCTGTTCTTGAATATGACGGAACATCGCGTTTTCTTAAGAAAGAACTAAAGGATTATTTTGAAGCACAAGAACTCTTTCATTCGAAATTAAAACATAAAAATAGTTTGAATTCCGGCAAAAATCAATGGAAAAACTGGTTAAAGGCTCAGCATCAATATAGCGTATCTCCCATTATATGGAATAGCTTAAGCCCCCAAAAATGGCGAACTAAAGTCACTCAAGAACGTATGGACGAAAATACAGACTTAAATAAAAGGTATTCTAATGAAAAAAGAAAACAATTCTTTGAAGCAAATTCATTAGACGATAAAGAAAATGTAGTCGAGACTTACCTAGGTCAAAGGGCCGGGGATATTAAGAACTCTATAAAATCCTATAGCTATGACCTTTTTTCCTATCAATCTATTAATTCCGAAGATAAGTATGTATGTATACATAATAAACAAAAAAATTCTTACAATTACAATAGACGGAAAGTGAATTTAGTTGATAGTCCAGAAGGTATTGCTCTTAGCAATCAGTTTTTAGTACAAAATGATCTTCTGGATCTGTCTACGTTTCCAGACCGCAAATATGTTGATTGGAGACTTTTCCCTGGTAGTTTAATGGGTGGAAACGATAAAGACAAAGACCGGTTTGTTAAGATGTGGACCGCGACAAATAGTGGTAATGCTGTTAAGTACTGGACCGCGGCAAATGGTAATACAAGTATTAAGCCTGGGGTTTTTTGGACTTTTCAAAATTCTCAAAGAACTAAAAAACAAAACCCACTTTTTGATTGGCGGGGAATGAATACAGAACTACCAAATAGGTGCATCTCGGATCTGAAAGGTTGGTTCTTCTTCTCGGAGTTGCTCAAACTGGATCTTAGGTATCAAGTAAAACCGTGGATCCTACCAAAAAATTTACTTTTTGAAAATAAAGAAGAAAATCCTAATCTTATTCAAGATCCTATTGAAGATGGAAGGCAAAATGTTATTCAAAATGAAAATGCTATTCAAAATCTTATCGATTATTTTCTTGAAAAAAAAAACAGTCCAAAGGATACAAACCAAGAAGTGTACGAGAAATCGAGAAAAACAATTATGGATCTACTTGTAGCGAATTTCAAAAAAAAAAGAGAGCGAAGAGAGAGAAAAAATAAACGAATAGCGCAACTAATAGAGAAAAAAAAACAAAAAGAAATAGAGAAAAAAAATAGAAAAAAAGAGAAACTAAAGAGAATAAAAGAGAAAATAGAGAATGAAAAAAAAAAAATAGAGACTGAAGAAGAAAAAATAGAGAAAGAAAAGAGAAAAAAAGAGAAACTAAAAAAAAAAGTAGTGAAGAATATAGAGAAACTAAAAAAAAAAGTAGCGAAGAATATAGAGAAACTAAAAAACCGAAGAGCGAGGAATATAGCGCTAATGGAAGAAGAAGAAAAACAAGCGAGAAAAAGAGGAAAAAGAAAAGTAAAAAAAAAAAGTCCTTACCCTTCCCTACCCCTAGACTTTTTTGGATCATACAAATGGGACCGGCCCCTCTCGGAATACACAAAAAGCGGGGATATCCGTAATTATCAAGTGATATTGCCGGAGGATGATGCTGAGGACGATGATGAGTACCGATTGGACGAACTCAAATTGAATGCCTACGAATTGAGTAGAATCAAGAAAATGACAGATGCGAAAAGGGTGAAAAGAAATTTGCTAAGCTCTATCAAAAGGGAAAGACTGAAACTGGAGTTTTCGACAAGAAACAACAGTCTTGCGACCATTATGCTTATCCACGGAACATTCAGTATCGAACCACTTCGTATATCTAGACAAAATCAGGACGCATCATTTTTGATCTATCAACTGATAAAGATTTCCTTGGTTGAGCAGCTTGATCCCTACGATCAGAATGATAGTTTCGAACTTACTGAAAAATACAGAGCCCGAAGCAATTTTTTTAGGCCTAAGACCAATGCGGAAACTATGCACAAAAGTGATTCTGAGTTGTTTGTTCCTGAAACTATTTTATCCACCAAACGGCGTAGAGAATTGCGAATTCTAATTTCTTTCTATTCGAGAAGGGGAAAAAGAAAAAATCTTATCTATAAAAATCCAGTATTTTGGAAATACGTAAAAAACTGTGGTGAAGTTGTGGATAACAGCGAAAAAAAGAAAAAGAAACTAATAAAATCATTTCTTTGGCCTAATTATCGATTAGAAGATTTAGCTTGTATGAATCGATATTGGTTTAATGCGCAGAATGGGAGCCGTTTCAGTATGCTAAGGATACGTATGTATCCGCGATTGAAAATTCGTTAAGGATACCTTTTTTATATCCATTCTATACCCTATTTGATATCTGAAACAACGAGATGCATTGGATTTCCATTCCGGTATCGGAATGGAAATCCAATGCACAGACCACTATCGATTAGATCTATAAATAAATGAACAGAATCGTATTTTTTCTTTTCTTTTTTGTTTCTTTTTATTTTCTGTGTTTTGAGTGTCAAAATATACCATGCTTTCAGATTACTATTTCAACCAACTCGTAAATTGGATTGATGAACTTTATTTGATAAAATGATTTCATAAAATGAGTTGAGAAAATTCGGAGTTCCTAAAGAAATTAGATTCTTATATATCTAAAAAAAAAAATGACTAGCATTATTCTTACTGATTGGTAAAATTCATTTAGTTCAAAAAGAAAAAAGGACGATCGAATATTTTTTTATGGTAAAAAATGCATTCATTTCCGTTATTTCACAAGAAGAAAACAGGGGGTCTGTTGAATTTCAAGTAGTTAGCTTCACCAATAAGATACGAAGACTTACTTCCCATTTGGAATTCCACAGAAAAGACTTTTTATCCCAGAGGGGTCTACGTAAAATCCTGGGAAAACGACAACGCCTGCTGTCTTATTTGTCAAAGAAAGACAAAGTCCGTTATACAGAATTAATTAGTCAGCTAGATATCCGAGAATTAACAACTCGTTAATTTGAACAAGAACTTGAATTATTTCATTTCTTAGATCTTGAATTTTGATGAAATTTTTTTTGTTTTAAGCAATTCATGAAAGAAAGAATTGAGGAATAACCTATGAATGTAACAACGACAAGAAAAGACCTCATGATAGTCAATATGGGACCTCACCACCCATCAATGCATGGTGTTCTTCGGCTCATCCTTACTCTAGACGGTGAAGATGTTATTGATTGTGAGCCAATATTGGGTTATTTACACCGAGGGATGGAAAAAATTGCGGAAAACCGAACTGTTATACAATATCTGCCTTATGTAACACGGTGGGATTATTTAGCGACTATGTTCACAGAAGCAATAACCATAAATGGACCCGAACAGTTGGGGAATATTCAAGTACCTAAAAGAGCAAGTTATATCAGAATAATTATGTTAGAGTTGAGTCGTATAGCTTCTCATCTCTTATGGCTTGGCCCTTTTATGGCGGATATTGGTGCACAGACTCCCTTTTTCTACATTTTCAGAGAAAGAGAATTAGTATATGATCTATTTGAAGCTGCCACCGGTATGAGAATGATGCATAATTATTTTCGTATCGGAGGAGTGGCGGCCGATCTACCGTATGGATGGATAGATAAATGTTTGGATTTCTGTGATTATTTTTTAACAGCAGTTTCGGAATATCAAAAACTTATTACGCGGAATCCTATTTTTTTAGAACGAGTTGAGGGGGTGGGCATTATTGGCGGGGAAGAAGCAATAAATTGGGGTTTATCAGGACCAATGCTCCGAGCTTCCGGAATAGAATGGGATCTTCGTAAAGTTGATCGTTATGAATGTTACGGCGAGTTGGATTGGGAAATCCGGTGGCAAAAAGAAGGGGATTCATTAGCTCGTTATTTAGTCCGAATGAGTGAAATGACGGAATCTATCAAAATTATTCAGCAGGCTCTGGAAGGAATTCCGGGGGGGCCTTATGAAAATTTGGAAATACGATGCTTTGATAGAGAAAAGGATCCAGAATGGGACGGTTTTGAATATCGATTCATTAGTAAAAAACCTTCTCCCACTTTTGAATTGCCGAAGCAAGAACTTTATGTACGCGTTGAAGCTCCAAAAGGAGAATTGGGAATTTTTTTAATAGGAGATCAAAGTGGTTTTCCTTGGAGATGGAAAATCCGCCCGCCTGGTTTTATCAATTTGCAAATTCTTCCTCAGTTAGTTAAAAGAATGAAATTGGCTGATATTATGACGATACTAGGTAGCATAGATATCATTATGGGAGAAGTAGATCGTTGAAATGATAATTGATACAACCGCAGTACAAGATATGAATTCTTTTTCCAGATTGCAATCCTTGAAAGAGGTCTATGGAATCATATGGATGCTTGTACCTATTTTGAGTCTTGTATTGGGGATTACTCTAGGTGTACTCGTAATAGTGTGGTTAGAAAGGCAAATATCCGCCGGAATACAACAACGTATTGGGCCTGAATACGCAGGGCCTATGGGAATTCTTCAAGCTTTAGCTGATGGAACAAAACTAATTTTCAAAGAGAATCTTCTCCCGTCTCGAGGAGATACTCGTTTATTCAGCATAGGACCATCCATAGCAGTTATATCCATTTTACTAAGTTATTCAGTAATTCCTTTTAGCTCTCACCTTGTCTTATCTGATCTCAATATCG